CTAGCCCCGGGCCTTTTGCTCTTCTAACGTAAGCTCCAAGGCTTCACACCAAGTCTTCACTGACATAATATGCATGCTTAAGAAGGGTCAGGCAGAACCGTTGTTGCCTGATGGGAACTTCCCCCATATTGCTATCAATGTCTTCATGTCGCACGACCTCTTAACATTACACCACTGAATCCCCAATCCTTTGCTTGCTGTGCAGTGACAGTACCAATATCCACTAATCGTTGTTTCCAGATACGGTTGCCGGTTGACATCTCTTCTAATTCGTCGATACGAGAAGCAAATTGTTGTGTGGAGGAATCAATATCTCGACATAAGCCAAGAGGCAAATCTTGTGCCACTCCACCTGGTCGTATGAAACTGGCATGCATCCTGGCTCCGGAGACTCTTTCATAGAATTCCAACAATTTCTCCCGCTCCTCAAAAGCCCACAGGAACGGAGTTGATGCTCCCACATCCATAGCATGAGTAGTTAAAGCAAGTGAATGATTTGAAATTCGAGTTATTTCACGGAATAACACTCGTATATATTGAGCTCGTAATGGTACCTCGCAATTCAAAAGTCTCTCTACGGCTGAAGAATGAGCGTGTTCTTGGGCCATCATAGAAACATAGATAGGGTCGACGACGGAACGAACAACGAAACTTTACGACAGCTTTTTCGTACACGTTCACTTGCATCACATACACAAGTGCTCTCTGAACCGTGCAATAAGGTTACCCATAACACGGCTCTCCCACTTGAGTTACCCTAGCCCCAGGCCATGCTATTCAATGATATTGGAAAAATGGCAGCGTAACGTAACAACTAGTATTGAAAGCAGGTTGCCTTTTGAGGGATGGAAAGCGTTTCAATAGGAGCCCAACTTCCCTCTTTGCTTTGCGACCTCATCACTTCAATTCAAGCGCAAACCAATTTCTTTCTTAGTCACCGGGCGGGAGGTGAAGGCCATAAGAGAAGATTGCCCTCCCGGTAAGGTAGTTTACTTGCTTACTTTAAAGAGTAAGGAAGAGAGTAAAAGGGTGCTGTCATCTATCTCGACCAGTTTCCCGAGGCGTTGGAAATCCAGACCGGCTCAGAGAATCACTGGCGCTATTTAGCCCTTCGTTTCGCCAACAAAGAAGTCATCCTTGACGATTTCCCATTCCTTCCTGCCGAGCCGCCTCTCTTCGCCATTCGAAGTACTACCTCTGCCTTCCCTTTCTATAACATACCCCGGCGCCCTCCTTTCCAATCACTAAGAAAAAAAAAATACCAATCTAATCAAAGCCCTATCTAAGTAAAGCTTCGTCTGTTATTTTTCGGCCCAGGGGGAGTTTGCTCGACCCATTCCCCAGTCTCCCGCACTGCTCAAGTAAGTGTGCGACTCCGTATGAGGACCTCCTTCCCTTCTGCCCACTCTCCGTTCACACGGTTCTCAAAGCAGAGGAGGAAGGGTGGGCAGCAGGTACCACGAGCCCTCTGTCCCACACATCTATCCAGAAGCAAGTGTAGTTCACCGGTTCCACCGAATGCTCCTATCTCTCGGCAAAGATCGTGTGAGTGTGCAGTTATGCTTCGGATGCTTCGCCATAGAATAGATCGACCCAGTTCCCGTTCTTTTCCGGTGCACTCGCTTTATATCTCCGACACACAAGGAAGGACGCGGTGGGAAGGAAGCAGCCCCAGCCTCTGTCCGGCCGATCATTCCGCTGGCATCTTGCATTCACGCCTCCGTTTGACTGCCGCTCGGGGATGTAGTTGTAGATACGTTAGTCTTAGTGGGTCGTTGGCTCCACCTGTTATCTCCTTCTACGACATGCTGTTGTCGTCGCCATATTCCATATGTCACTTAGTCATCTCTGCCTCGCTGCGGGTCCGCACCTCCGAAAGAAACGGAGGACTTCATTCAGTGACTCCGCGATCGCCCTCTGAACGATCAGAATAAGGTAAAGCTTGAAGATAAGTTTTGTACTCTATTAATTTCTCAGTCCCTCTAGTCGGGTGGGCGCCGGCCGGTCTTTCGACCAGATATCCCCCTAAAAACCGTACGTGCGGGTCTCCCCGCATGCGGCTCACGCCATTCGAGGTGGCCCAGCCCAGCATTCATTCGCAAATCCTGTAGTGAAATTGAGACTGCTCGACCTCGGAAGCTAATTCGCGTGTAGGCAGCGCTGTCTGTCGTACCGTTGACTCTATCTATTCATTGAATTTACTTTTTTACATTTTTTTATATAAGCTCGCTCCCTCTTTTTCCAAGAATTCATGCGCTTCCCTTTACTTCATAGGGCCTTCTCTAATAGGGGAAAAGCCTTCCATTTCCGTCAAATGACCTGGCCTCCCCTGGCTCTTCCACCGTCCGGGCTCCCTTTCCTCCCTATGCTATGCTCCCCCGGCGCAGGCCTACCACGCTTCGCGCCTGCGGCGTTTTCGCCAGACGGTCTTTGCCAGTAGTGCCATCCTCCCCGCTGGCTGTATGGGCGGGTTGCCCCTCGCTGCTGCGTTCTGTTAGGCTATGGATTACAGGAACAAATGTAGTTGAATGAGACAGCAGGCGGGTTACACGTTCCACTGTGCCGAGATGTGAGGTGCAGGTGGTGATGATCACCCCGGGGTATGCGCTAGCGCCCTTGACAGGCACTCCAGGACCCGCCAACGCTCGTGAAAACCCGGGTCGGTCGGTCCTCCATTCATCCGACCGGAGGTATGGATAACGAGGCCACCTTCACAACCTTCTCCCTTCTGTCCCTATGTTGTAGTAAGGTAGAGCGGTTCGCTTGAGTTGCTCAACCGCCCCTTAGCCCGGTGCTCATGACGCGCTACGGAATCTCCACCGTGCCGGGGGACCAAGCAGGGCATAGCTAGTGGCATAGGAGCCGACTCGGCGTCAGCGGCTTCGTGCCGCACTGGAGTGATCCAATATGTGGTTCCGCACGTTCCACCACTTCTCCGTTCATTTCCAATACTGATCGTGAAACACCATGAGCAGCAGGATGTTGAGGTCCGGAATTCGAAGTGAAATTTTTTATTTGCCCGTTCCTAGTCGTCATGGGAAAGAAAGGCAGAAATAAGAAAGAGATTATTCCCTGAGAGCTTGTCCAGTACCAGAAATGCATCTCCTTCGCCCGCGCGAGAGACTTCTATGCCAGCCGGGAATAACGGCTCTGTTATGAAAGAGCAGGCAGACTACGCCCATTCCTTTATGAGTGGCTTTAGGAGATTAGGGTCCCCCCTTATATTCTCCCTCCATTTGCGGAGGTCGGCTGCCGACGTCTCCGCGGGGATATCCAGATCGTAAGACATTATTGCCTTCGCGCTACTGGAGTATAGTTCCGTCATTTCCGGAGAGTGCGCGGACAGCCGCCCTTTCCCCTTTGCACAATATTCGCGAAGTAGCTCCCGAATCAAAGTGTGAATGTCCCTTAGAAGTGCCGCATGCTCGTTTTGATCGGGAGCGGGGTGGGCAACTTCAGCCGGTGCTGGCGCCTGCGGCGGCGCCTCGTGAGTTGCAGTATGTTGTGGATCTGCCGCCTGCAGCAGCGCCTCGTTATCCACGTTAAAAACGTGATGAATGAATTCAAGGAGATCCATTCTATCTCGTAATCATTCTCATTCTATTTTGAGCATACCGCTCCTACTCCTTCTCCCATCGTCGTTGGTCCTTTTGACATAACATTCTCGGCCGCCTCCGGTCCGGTAGGAAAGAAACCAGTAGCCAATGACTAGCTCCGCTATGGAGCTAGGTGTATACCGCCACGTCGAGACTATCTTTCGAAAGTGAGATCACCACCGGCTTGTTGAAGAGGGAAAGATCACTCCTAAATGCAGCCGTGATCTTATATACGATACCATCAGACGCGCCCCTCGCAGTCAAAACTCTCCTCTCCAGTGGGACCAGCCGGGCCGGAAGCCTCGTTTCCTTCAACTAAAAAAAGCGATTCGGTCAGTAGGAAAGTCATCTCACTGAACATTGGATTATATACAAAACCTCGTGAAAAAAACAACGCAAAATCGAAAGTCCAATATAGATATACAACGCCCCTTACGAACAAGAAAATCAAGTGGCCTTTGTTGAAGGCTTCTAGAGTGAGGAAAGGTTCTTAGCCACCGGTGACCGGCTTTCAAAAGAGCGCCTTTGGGCGGAGGTTTCTCGATAAACTATCTTACTTGAATGAAGAAAGACAGAACTCTTCTTTATATACAAAATTTTCAGTCCAGTCCTTTGCTTTGTACCAGAAGAGTGCGCAAGGAGGAGATACTAAGCAATCAAAGGGATGCAAGCAAGGAATTCGGCCTATTGGATTAAAGCAAGGAAGCAAGAAAAGAGATAAGCGTTAGAGGGAGGTGGGAGGATTCACTCTTGCTATGCCGCACTCTCATACTTTTGAGTAAGGAATTCCCTGCAAGGCAGTTAACGGCTGTCGGATAGGGCATCGGGAAGAACATATGGAAAAGAGAACCTGCGAGTACTATTCAGTTAGGATGTGCCCCCCTGAAATTGTTAGATATTTGCCTTTATGACTCGTCTTCTTTTATAGGGTCTATCCGGGGATACTAAGCCTGGAATAAGTTTCGATCTATGGCAATTTCTTTGTAGTGGCCAGTTAAAGCTATCAGATATAGGAGAGACTACCTACTTCAAGTTCAAGGCAGGCTAGCTCAGTACACGATTCCCTTCCTTTAATGTGCAATTCCGTCCTTTAAATAGAGCGACTTCCCGCTCTTCTGCCTGTCATCTGTCAACTGGTAACGGTCGCATCTGTCCAGTAACTGTCCTATAGGCGGTCCAATCGCTCATCCGTCCACGAATACCGTCCTACGAATACTGTCCTCTAGCTTCTGTTATGAGTGAATTTCTATGGCCTATTTTATCTAAAAAGAAGCCCTGTGAAAGCGTCTGTAATGGGGAGCGGTCCATTAACGTTGCTTAATTGGCCTTAGCGTTTCGCACTAAGTAAGCAAGCTACCTTATTTATGTGCTCTAGTCGAACAAGCAAGCCAGCCTAGCAGAGTAAGCCTTCCCTCTTCTCTTCACTGGCTCTGATCTCATCAGACTCGTATCCAGCCTCTCTTTCCTCGGTCTCGGTGCTCGGTCCAGGAGAAGAGAAAGACTCGGATCCAGGGAGGGAAAAATACCGGTATCCCAGCTCCATTTCAAGCCTAAGCTCTCCCTCCGCTTCTCGATCCCCAGCTTCCGCTGCTAAGCAACCATCTTCTCTCTCTTCGTCTCCCACTCCTTCTCCCATCACTGGGTATTGGACACCAAGAGGCGGGTACTGAACCCCGAGAGTGAAGGCGATTCGCCGAAACCACAAGTGTTATCACGTATCTAATGCCCATTGACCCGCCTTCAAATTGGGTAGGAGATATGAGGCCACCGGAACCAAACCCTGATTCCGATTACTTTACTCCAGGGGGAACGAATGAGAGATAGGAAGCTCCGACCCAATGAGGGGCCCAGGAAACCCACCTCTTCTTCACCGGGATGAGAGGCGCATCAGACTCTGCATCTTCATCTCTATCCGTTTCCCGCCCTATCGAGTGGATCAACTGCTTTAGCAGCTAGGCCCTTCACTGCAGAGCATCCAATTCCCAACTAATCTATTCCGAACGGAAGCGATCGATCGAATGGAGCTAGCTTACAAGAGGAGGCCCGATAAGCTTCGAAGTTATCCCCAATGACGGATTTTTTTCATTGTTTGGAAGGTTTCACCTTCTCTATCGGGGCGCCTTCCGCCTCTCTTTCCCCCGTTACTGATGCCGCTACAGATGCTCCTATCAGGGTGATTCCTCCCATTGGGAAGAGAAGACAGGAGCACCCGGTCCTGTTTTTGGAGGTTCAATGGTCGGCTTCGGTCGGATAGATGCGTTGGGGTCGAGTTCCTTAGATACGTAATAACTAATTTTTTCATTGATGGATGGGAAGGTGTATAAAAGAGGAAAGGTAAAAGCGCTTATGGGGCATCCCGCCTCCCGAGAAGGTTGAAGGGATAGAGGAGGAACCTCTCTTTTGAGGAATAGGTTGGAAAAGCACTACCACCCTGGCCGGAAACCTAGAAAAGAGGTCGGTCGGAAAGGGCCCTTAGGTACTCGATATTTAGGATATGAAGAGGGGTAAGGACGGACCCGAAAACTTCTATTCCATGGGCAACTTCTCCAGTGATCATCCAGCTAGAGCTTAACCTGGAAACCTCGGCCGTGGGATTACTTGCCCGGAGGCGGGGAGTACTACTGTTTGCAGGGAAAGCTTCTCGATAGCGCGACCCACCCTACTACAAAGGGCCGACCGCGACCCAATTAAAGAGGTCAGTCAAGGGAGTTATGATCGACCCAGCCTACCTGGAAACGATGAAGGCCATCCACCCACCCCCCGAATAGAAGCCGAGAGCGCTTACTACAGACAGAGGTGGAGTGGGGGCGACCCACTGAAAGATGTCAAGGCGCGACCAAAGGCCGGAAATCCTATGTCCAAGCGCTTCAGAGGTCAAGGGAGTTCGATCCGGCTACAACTCTCCTCCTTCCACGCACGGACAAGGATCTGTTGTTGAAACAAATTCATTTAGAAACAAATAAGTTCTGGCGCCGAAGGACTCTGTCCTTTGGATGGGGGGTGGTACCCTCCGTCGTGCTGATCGCTTCTGTGTCTTCCGGACACAGTCGTGGTTAGTATGTGCCTGTGGCGCCAATGGTGGTTTATAGATATGGCGAATATCTATAGATATACCATTGGAAACCACACGTTGTTCTTGTGGGTTTGGTAGACTCACCAGGACGACGCCTTAGTAACCAACTAAGTGCCATTCTAGGATCTCGCATGATGAAGTACCCTGTGGATGAGTCTGTAGCGTCTTTCGTCTTGTACCATCGGATAACACGTTGTTATCTACAACAACGTGGGGCGTGGAGCAAACCCCGCGACATGTAACACGAGATGAGTTTGGTAACTCTCTTACAGTGGGAACTTCGTAAAGCAAAGAACGAGGTTTTCATTCTTGCATGTCTACAAAACTCTGCAAAGTAATCGTTGTATCATGACACGGTTATTCGATGTTGTACTCCGACTTAAGCCACTACAGTGGCAGAAGATTTTAGAAGATCTTCGTAGCATCAAGGGGATTCTTTCTAAGGTCCAATTGATACTATTCGACGGTTATACTAAGGAGTACTGTATTGCCACTCACCTATTCGCTCGAAGAGTACTGAGCTTAGTTAGACGTTCAGGATTTCTGTCCACTGCCTTATATTTGAAGCAGTGTTCATCTTCACTGATGATCGCTTATGGTGGCGATCGTCGTGAACCTGAACTATTGTCTGTTCCAGTATCTCTGACTCGTCGAGGGTACCCTCGTATAATTCCCGCGTTCCATTGTCGCGTGATCTACGGTGGTGGTCCTCGGGCTGATGAATGCGTTCGGTTTTATCTTTCTGTATTTTCTTTGTATCGGATTGTTATCCTTGCAAAGAAGATATCAAAGAATACTTTTGAACCGTTCATCACTCCGATTAAGGATATGGATCGTGTGCTTAGGTTCGTTGGTGACCTTAAACAGTCTCTTCCTTACCTAGTTGCACGATACATCCAAAAAAAAAAAAAAAAGTTCTTGTTTGATCTGCCGCTGTTAGAACACCACAATATTCGTCCTTTTGGGGTTAATCCTCTCAATGGTGAATCGATCATTCGATATCCTTTTTCTTATTTTTGGACGGAATGGAAGAAAAGTAATGAAACCCGCGATGGCTACTGAATAACCTCCTTTTACTTTCGCAATAATAAAGCCCTTTACCTTTGTATTCGTTCGCCAAATCTTGTTCAGTTCCATCCAAGCTCGGTTTTGTCTGAATCTTCGCGGAAGAAGAAGAAGCGGTTCACCAGCCACTACATCTGTGGATCCCACCAAATCATTAAACCTGGCGGCTGCTCGCTCTTTGATCAGTGATTCACCGGCCACTACATCGATGAAGAATCTCTCCAAAATCTGCTTTTTGATCAGTGATTCACCGGCCACTACATTCAGGGATCCCACCTTATTCTCAAACCTGGCGGCTCGGTTGATTGGCACTCCGGTAGGCTCATCTTGCATACAAATTCTGGGGGTCCCAGGTCCTGCATCCACCAAGAACATTTCTTCCCTTAAGCGTAAAACTTCAGATTGTAAGGCATTTCCACTACATAAGAAAAAACTTGAATTAGATCTTGGAAATGCTCGACTCAAATAGATGCTCATCATAAGCTTTTTATTAAGATTCACTTGTAGTTCCGCTTTTTCTTTTTGCTATAACAGAAAGACTTGTGGAAATCTGGTTGGTCCAACCAAGAAAGGCACGGGAGTCTTTGGGCATCTCACAGTAATGCAACCATCAAATCTTAATAAGATGTTGACCCGTTTTTCTTTTCTTTGCTGATTCCTCTCAATGAAATTTGCCATGTTGCACTAAGTTACTTATGGAATCTCAAATCTCTCTCGACGCCGAGAATTTTTTATGTGTCCAGGTCGATCAGAGGTTCGGCTTGCTTCTCCCCTACCCTTTAGCGTTCTGGGCCCCTGAAAAAATAAAGAAACCCGAAAAAAAAAGAAAGAAGAGAAATTGGGCCATGTTTTCCGGGAGAGGCCGCCTTCTCTCAGGCCAGCAGTCTTCTACTTCTAGTCGCCTGCTCAATGACGGGCTTCCCAGTTTCCTGGGCTCTACTCGCTCGTCTACGCTCCGACCCAGCAAGTAATAATTGAAAAATGATGTTTCCAGCCTGCATTAAGATTTAAAACTTGTCGTCACAAAAAGGCAATCAATCAGAATCAAGAAAAAAAAAGGAAATAGTGAATCAAGATCTAGATGGATCCCTATCTTTATCTCTACCCACGGAGATACCGGATAGAAATCTATCTATGAATCGATCTAGACTATCCTCTATCCGGATAGATATGCCCCTATGAGCGACTGCGCCGATCTTTATATGTTTTGGCCACGTCCGTTTCCGCTCCGAAGAGGAAGGTTTAGATCTTTCAATCTTATGTCGTGAGGGATGTGACCTATGTTAGGTCCATAAGATACCACAGCTTTTAGTGTTCTATGATTCACCTCCGAATAATGAGTAGGTAGTTCAATCCTTTTGATTCTTCTCTTCATAGTAAACTGATGGGGGGATGCGGAGCAATAGGTCGAATTTCTATATAAAGAAGAGTTGTAAACTATAGGACTTCTTGTTCGAGTAGGAAGATTTCGGTTTTTCTTGTTCCTTCTGTTCGATAAGAATAGGGATTTGAAATGATACAAATTCCTCTTCATTCTGTTGTGCTCAGCGAAGGAACTGCCTAAGCATACTTTTTCGGATCCAAACTTCTTTGTTCTTTCTAAGTCTTCTTCTTGCATAGAAGAACGCAACTGTCGCAAAAACCGGGATTTTAGTAGTAGGCGGCATCCCCTGTGAGTTTTGAGTAGGTGGAACCATTCAGCTTTTGTTCTTCTCCACATTCTTACCGGGTGATCCAGGAATTTGCCTATGATTTTTTCAACTGATATTTCGATATAGAAAGATCTCCTTATTTCTTCACCGCGGATTCTCGCGTCATTTTCTTGAAAAGATATTAGATCACCGTGGGACACTTTAAAATGAGTAATGCTTACCATTCCATTATTCACACAAACCCTTCCATGACTTATCGGCTGCCTTGCTTGAGGAATAGTTTCACAAAAATGGAGACGAACCGGAATAACGTCCGATCTTGTTTCTGGATTGAGTGGAAAAGGGATATATGAAGTTCGCTCTGTTCCTCTGTGCATCTCTGTGATGGGTAAATCCCCATGAAAAAGGGGCAACTTTCGTGTAGTTTGTGATTGGATGTAACTGTTAAGATTTTTTCTCGGATAAATCTTTCTCTTAATGGATCTCTTCTTGTTCCTCAATCTTCGGAGAATGCGGCGTTGTATTATTGTAAGTTCTCTGTTCCGAACATTTCCTGAAAGTAGACGACAAGTTTTAAATCTTAATGCAGGCACGGCGTATCTCGTTGAATCAGTCTTTTTCGCCACATCGGGGCTATGGGAGTCGAACCCAATTCTTCCACGACCCCCGGAATAAGGCTATAAAAAAAAACTTTTGAAAGGAACTTCGCGTCACTCCACTACATCTAGCCAAAGGAAATACCTTCATTCAGCTCCGAGCGAGAAAACGATTGGCTTGAAAACTGCAAGAGAAATTATTCTGAGTCAGAATGTTATTAAACGAATATGACAAGAAGATCGATCCCGTATGGAGCCACCGTCACAGTATGTCAAGCAACCTACCTTCCAAAATTGAAGGCGGACAAGCGCTTCAGGATCTTAATTACGGAGTGAGTTTCTGCTGCCCAACAGACTTTCCTGTGAAACACCATAAGCCGTCTCGTGGGCACCGTTTTCTTTTCTTCAAGTCCGGGTTGATAGGAAGTGGACAAAGTCCACCTAGGCTCGTTGGAGTGAGCAACTCTCCAGATCTATTTTCAACTGCCATATCAAAACGGTGCGCTTTCTATGCTTATATACATACGATTTTTGAATCCGAAGATTGGTTGGTGAAGGGAACAAGTACTTCCCGCCAGGAGAAGTAGAGTGAACTCCGGTCAGGAAGGTTTTCACCCCCAAAGGGAGAAGCACGAGGGAACAGTCCAGTCTGTCCTTCCTTTGCTTGAACTGGACCAAAGACCTCGAGAACGCCTGCCGCGAGAATTCACAGGTTCGTTCACTTACCAGCACTAGTTCGTACCTTACCTTAGAAAGCAAGCAGCCGCGACCTCCGGTCTGCAAGCACCTCTGGTCCTAAGCGCCCCCGGTCTCCAGGCTTAAGGCAACAGGGAGACAAGCTTGAAAGCCATACTTGCATTGGATTTTTTTTTATTTCCACGCCAATAAGAGAGTCCTTTTTCGAGGGTTGTGAGACCCCCTCGACCCTGCCAAAAGAAAGCATTTTCTCGAGACAGAGATATGACCTCGCTACCAGAGTTTTAACTCCAGTTTAGTTTGGACTAAACTAATAAGGATGCCTATATATACGAAATTCTAAATACAGGGGGCCCCTGGCCTTCCTATGTTTCCAACAACAACTGGCAAAAGAATGATTTGAAAAAGAGGGAACGGGAAAGGCTTCGCTGATGTACTGACCAAACAAAGATAGATTTTTCCAGTACGTGCCAATATAACTCTTATTTCTTACTTTACTCTTCTTGCTCTACGCTCGGGATCCTTCCCTCCCTAGGTACTCAAATAAGAATGGAAATTTTTCTGTAAATCCCCATTCAAATCATCATCCTCTACTTATTTATCAATTTCTTCTATAGGCGTGAAATAAAGTATATTATTGAGGGCTCCTCTCTATATGAAAGCGCGAAAACATGCCTTCTTGGCTCAGAAAGAGGGCATATCATATAATCAAAGTTATCCCAGCTCGACTCGGATATCGAATAAAAGTGGATTTTTTTGTAACCAGCTACGGAAATCCATAGATGGATTTTGAAGAGTAAAACGTAATCGAATGAATCGATGCCGCCCATGCCAATGATAGAGTACGACATATGAGCTCAGACCCTTATGTGAACTTACCTGCCCTAGCCTCCACGCACGTGCCGATGTCCGCCCCGCTCCTCTATTTTCTTTCTGGCATATTTTACTAATTCCTTATTTTAAGTAAGGTATCATTCCCCTATGAAATAAAAAATTTTTTCGCATGTGGATCTACCTCTCGCCTGAGATCTCTGATATTTATTGCTTTAACACGTCCTCTTACTAAAGAAATACGACCGACGATACAGACAGATGTGAGATGCTCGATAGAGGTTCCCTATATTGGAGAGTGGGAGGGGAAGTCTCTTTTTACATAACATAAAGGATGGGGATGAAGGACGGACGCCCAGCCCATGCATCCCGAGCAGAGAGCTAACCGGATGTATTTGAATAAAAGAACGAACTCAACCGAAGAACTACAATTGAAACAAGACCAGGATTTAAAAGAAGAGCAAGAAAAAACAAGATATATTTTTCTCAAAAAATGAAATGGGAACCAACAACAACAAAAAGCGAAACGAAACAAAGATAGAAATCGTGAAAGCGAAAAAGGGTAACGTAGCTGATTTGCTGATATGTTCTAAGAATGCATTACTATCTTTGATTTTTTCGATGGATTCCGGATTCTGGGCTAGGTACCTAAGTTAGTAACTAGCATAGGGGGGAAAGCCTAAGACAAAGAGTATTAAAGCTTAATAAAAGCGTAAGTCCCCCCCGAAACCCCATGCTCCTTCGGTACGTTCTTTATTTCGTTCTTTCATGTGCTTTCTGGAAAAAACATTTTCCTTATACCATCGCTCGAAGGGCGGATCCACGGAGCTACTATAACTATAAGATATAAGAAGTAGAAAAAAAGCCTACTTGGAGCATGTTCATCTTCCTCTCGTACGTTCATGATATTGCTTTCGCATGGCTCTTAAAGGCTCAACTAAATGAACTCTAATGGACTTAGCTTGCTCGTGTAACAATTTCATACCGTCTTGCTACCTTGACTTCAGACTTTTTATATATACCTTTGTCCTATTCTTTTATCGTAAACTTGGCTATTGCCATATACCTCCTCCTTCGGGTAGTAGAATATGAAGTTCTATTAATTACTCCTTATGGTATCGTATTCCCCCATTCACGCCTCTGTTATATGTTCTAATGGAATTTCCTTTCGTAGGCTCAAAAAGTGGTCATTCTTCAGATCTTTGTTGATTGGCCGGCCGATATGGGATAACCTATTTGAAACAAAGAGATTTGTGTAACGGCTTGGTGTACCGAACTTGGCTTATAAATTCTCGTATTATACTGCATCTGCATCTTCATAAAGAGCAAGAACGGCATCCGCCAGCCGAACAAGTAAGGGATTCCTCGCCCGGTGTGCTGGCTTGGCTCCAGCTTTGGCCTCTTGATTGGCTATTGCCAGAGAAGACATATATGTTATACCAACAGACGGAGCAGACATGGCAAGATACAACATATTAAAGAATGAGCCAAAACCGAACAAGCAAGGCCAAAGCCAAATGTCGACCTAAACCTAAGAGGGGACGCTTGCGGGAGACTTTCGAGTTTCCCGACAGGTCGATGTACAACCGAAGGGTGAATGCTTTACCAAACCCGTGTACAACTCCTTTCCTGTGTATTGATTTCCGCTTATTACATGCTCGGTTTCCTAAATTCTTTCTCCACGGCACCCCCGAAACAAAAAACCAGAAAGCCAAGATCTCTATAAAGCGAGGGAAAGAATACAGATGTACAGCAGAGAAGGAAGAAAGACGAATGCTATGAGAGCTTAGACGGAATATGAATGAAGGATTGAAGCATCTGACCGGGCTCCGGAGATGAATACCGAAAGAGCTTACCGGATGCACCATCGACCTCAGACAGCTCGACCGGGCGGGGGAAGAGCTAAAAAGAAAAAAAACGTAGTGGGTGAGCAAAAAGCAAATACCAATGAAGACCGGACCTGGAATTTCAAACAAGAAAACGTAGTAGCCTAGCCGGGGAGGGAGATTCTCCAGCTCCACTCCTTGTTATATATATAGTTGAAAATAGAGTGGAAAACTACGCTTCAAAATCAAGCCCAAAAAACGATCCTTTTGAAAGGTCCTACTTTTCTTGACCCATTCAAGCCATGAAAGTTACCTTTTGGATTAGAAAACATGGCCTCTGGTACTCTTTCCTGGGTTGATCGAAGAGCTGCTAACAAAAAGGCGAAGGCAGGATTCACAATAAAATAACCGTGGACGGATTGAGCCAATGTTTTAAAAAATTCCAATACCATAAGCGGATTTCACTTCTATTTATTATAGATTTTGCACCTTCAAAAGAAATCTCGAAGGGAGGGTATATTGAATTACAGAAATCGATTCCCGTGTACTTCTTGCTGCTACAAGGCAAGAAAGATAGAGGAACTAATTCAAGACAGTCATTTGTGGACGGGAAGAGTACGACCGGACCGATCTATCTCATTAAAGGATTTTGTGGACAGAGGGCACAGACCTCAGACCGATCGATTAAACCCATTATTGTAGAGTTTACCGGGGAAGTATTGAATTAAAGTCATTCATGTGTGCCGATTTCCTTATGGTTGACTTAACAATTGGGATACTGGTTTCACCGTACTTATAATCCATCTTTCATTATATGCTAATTTCAGTCTATTAGTTCATAGCGAAGCTCAGCTGGGCTGGAGGGACAGTCTAACATACACTGTATGTAGGGCTTATACACACCTTTAGTAGTTCCCTCCAAAACCCCTGTCTTCTGCCGGAGAGAGAGCTTGTTGGACGGATAGAGTGAATGCGGGAATGGCATAGAGGAATGGTATAGTACTAAAAAAAAGTAAGAAGCACGGGAGCCTGCGGTTGATATAAGAAGTACTTACTATCTTTCCCAAACCCCCCCTGTTCTGCCTACCGACCTTAACTTCTCTTTCTAGCCCCTCTACGCTTACCAACGCCTGCATTCCTTTGATTGCTTGTTGTACTCCTTCTACCGTATTCCTCTGTCTTTGCATCTCAGTCCCGGATCGGATCGACTATAAGTCTTCTTTGCTATAGCTTGAATCCGTGATCGACCTAAAATATATTATAAAAAGTCTTTTGTTTGCTGGCTTGAGTCCGCGTGATTTATTTCTCTTATTATAAGCGCCGAATCCCTACCTCTCTTCTTGTTGCTAGCAAATGGGAAAAGACTACTTCTTGGGCTGTGGCCGACACCGGAGAAGACTAATTAGAGATTTGCTAAGCGAACGAGCCCTAGCTTGATCTAAGTCTTATACATTAATTAAGCACAAGCAGCCTGACTTATATGCTCCTCTTACCTTGCTTTATTACACCGTGCAGATGAAGCCAAGGACATCCATTATCTATAACAAAAATTCCTTACTCTTTAAAGTAAGCAAGTAAACTGCCTTGAGAAGACCGATTTCTACACGCTACGTTGGGGCGTGAGACAAGCTTCGTAGGACCATCAAGGGGCAGGCCAATTCCGAAAGTAGAGACGATAGAAAACAGGCGAAACTCACAGAAGAAGACAATAGGCAGATGGGGTCGCGAGACCCAGGCGCATGCATTGGATCACCATTGCGGAGACGGAAACCATGGCTCCAGCAGAAAACCCTAAACAGAAATCCCTCAATCAAAAGCTTCTCTTTGTTTTTTGGTGCATATCTTCTTTGTTCGAGAGCTTGATGAAGACGTGCCTTGGATCTACCAGAGTGATCGAAAGATCCCCCCTCTTTCGAGCAAGGAGTTGGGTTAGCCGTCCCGTTTTTCCTCTCTTGATCTACAAGCTGCTTTGCGATAACTCTCTTATGTTCTTGCTCAACTTCATGCATTAAAGGTTAAACTATCTTGTGCTAATTCTAGTTACCAATGGTTCATCCGGCTAAGAGGAATAAAGAAGCTGTGCTGAAGACAGAGTCTTGAGAATAGAGTTCCGAAGCGAAGCAGAAGAGGGAGGTGAAACCAACACCCTTTGAACAGATGGAAGTCAACCCGAAGGCAAATATTAAATAACAGAACTTCCAGGTGATCAAAGTAGATTGGTTTTTTTTTCATTCACTTAGATGGTGCATCTCATACGATGGTTCTTCCTACTAAGATCCTACAAAAGGTAGAGCACGAACTCCGGGGGATATCTTAAGGAGAACCGCTTGCGCCGGCACATCACTACTAAGAACGGGCCTGGGGACGATCAATCACACAGACCCACACTTTATTTGACAGGCGCAACAACTCGACTTTAGGAAGTAGTACCGCCATTCAGCATTGGTATAGGAGCGGAAACTCCTTCTTCAATCCCGTCTGTCTCACTCGAGGAAGAAGGTTCAACATCCGGATATCCACGGACAAGGAAAGGTAGAGAAGAAATCTACTACTTTATGAAAGGAAATTCCCATTCTCGCGTAGAGTAAAGAGACGTAGACTAGAGATCGATTGCAGCTTATTCTTTCTTATCATTATCATTTTTGTTTTAGAGAAAAGGGCCTCGAACAGAGGCAACTTAAGATACATCCAACGCATGAATTGAAGTATGAGAGTATCTGTTCCGAAGCGAAGCTTTGTAAGGTTCGTTACTCTTACGATAGAGCTGGGGAACGTGTTTCACATTTACCACACTGAATCTTGATCTAAGACGAATGCGCTTTTTCAAGCTTTTTCCAACCCCTCAAATCACTGCCTTTCACTCGGGCTTCCGGTCACTTAGAAACCTGGAAAGAAGACGGAGTCAACGATTGGACTTTTTCATTCACTTAATTGGTGCATCTCATATGATGTTTTCCTTTGGCTGAGAGATAGAGCAGCAACGTCCATTTCAATTATCACGAGTTGCTGAGTGAATTGATGGATTCATTTTTACTCTTATTATATATGTTATGAATCGCGTGTTTACCATCTATCCCAAGCTACCTAGACAGAACAGGCGCACCTTTTCATCTTTTCTACTAATGTGATATGCGATCTCAACCTTTGAATCCCCGGATGTAATGTTCGAACGGTGCCGCACCCTAGCGGCTTGTGAACTATTTCACCTTGATCCTACCTTTTGGGCATTCATTTTAATAAGTCTTGAGGCTTGCTTCTTCCATACGGTTTTTCGACTCAAGTCTTTTAACCGCTGTTTGGGGGGGGGGGCATAGGACCTCCAACGTAGCATGGCCTACGTACGGTATCACAACTTTGATATCATATCATGGACTGCTGTTTAGAGGCGGATAAGACCTTTTCATATTGTTTTTGTTGGGGACATCTTAGCGCAGAAGTCAAGGGTTTCAATCGACTTGATGCCGACCTTCGTGCATGATTTCTTCGTGAAGATGACAGATTCCCATGGTTTCCCATAGGGGAGAGATGAGACTTTTTATCAAGCATCACCGGCCCCGAAGAGCTATTACTTATGTGAAACCGAGGTGCCACACAGCCCCAGCTTTGGCTCTACGAGCTGAACCACTTTTCCCAGAAGAGGGGGCGGTTGATCATTTAGGTTGTTTGTTCAGCGTTGACGAGATCTATGGTATCGATGTGTTAAGTTGTTTACTCCCTAGGGCGGGAGAAGAACGACACGAACCGAGCAAGCAAACCATCTTAAGTAAGAAAAGAGGCCGAGTCTCTTCGGGCGTATGGAGCAAACGCGACTATGTTTATGCCTGTTTATGTTTATCTCCCTAGGCGGGGGGGACCCCCAGCTAATAAGGGGTATGTTTTGAGATCTTTTCATTCTAAGTATAGAGGGATGGCTATTGACAAAAAGTACACCTGGATGGATTTTATTGGATAACGGGCCGCTAAATTTTTTTTTTTTTAATTCCTCAAAAAGGGAGGCACTCATTAGACTAGTAATCAAAGTACGTAAATCGCCCACAAACAAATATGTTTGCTGGCCCAGCTGCTACAGCTCCAAGAAGAAGTCCATTGCTTAAGGAATTGCGCTACCCTTCAACTACCCGGAGGAACCTTATGCCTGCATTTATTTCTGCGTAGGAAAAAAGGATACCAAAAAGTCGAAAGCGAAGAACAAGCAAGAATAATCCAATCAACATAAAGTAGAGCTGCATCAAGCCGAGCCAAGCCAGGCGAATAACAGTTACTTATGAAACCGATCAAACATATTCCCTTTCTCAGCCAGAATAGAAAGTGAGTGAACTACCTCTTTAGGGAAGCCCTCAAGTAGCGGCCCAACCCATCCTATAGTTATTTCTGTGCTTCTAGAGGCCGGTGCAGACCTTAGCATGACACATTGTACCTCCGAGGCTGCGAACAGAGCTTTAAATGACTTATTTCGATCACTACGCTCTTTTGGATTGATCATGGGAGATAAGGGCTCAAGACTTGTTGTTAATGATAAGCCAGAATCCTTTCTTCTATTCTTTTTGTAATTTCCTATGCCATTTGGGAGTGAGTTCGAATCACTATCACCTTCGGTGCCTCTAGTCCTGTGCTTTAACCATTAAGCTAGCTAGATAAAAGTCTTCGGTTTGCTGTAACAGGCGCATAATCTGATCACTGAATTGATGCCTTACCGTCCCCCAGGGCCGGCGGAGCTATTTTCACATCCTCATCTGTCTCCGTAGGGCGGGCTTCCTTTCTTTTAGGTTACCCTGATGCGGGTCTCTCTTTTTAACAAACTACTGACCGGCTTCCGTGCCGTGGATCAGCTGTTGACGCAGAAAGGGGAATTTGAAACCTCGTTCTCCTGAGATAGGCGTATTGGAACTTACCTCTCGGTATGGGTTGCCCTCTAGTTGGATACCCGCGTTGGCCGTCACTGTATTTCAAGTTGAATGAACACGAACAAACTCTACTGCCCGAAAGTCATATCAAGGAGTCTTTTCGATTAGTTATATATAAGATCGTGAAATCACCTCCGGAATAGTCATGGTTTGGAGTCCCCTTTCCCTAACAGAATACCGAACCCTCGGCATATCTTCAGGTTGAGAACTAATGTACTACTTGATCGGAACAACTATGCTCCTCTGGGCAGCGGCATTCATTCTATTAAGTTACTCTCAGTTCCGAAATCTGCCATTGTTCCACCAGTGGTGTTCCGGCCCTTATCAAAAATGTTAAGTGATAAAAAAATTAAGGGGCACTTGTTCCTACTAAAGAAGCAGAGGCAATAGAGGCATAGGTGGTTTAAGAACCAATCCGGAGCCGGTTGTTTACCTTGTCGGCTCGGAACCAAAAGCATCAGTATAAGTCCCCCAGTTGCAGTTTATTCTATTGATATAGAGCCAGCTAGAGTATAGATGGAGGCAGCAGAAGCAGTGGTTGAAGACCCGGTTAATCAATGGAAGCAGCAGCCCACAAATCATTTAAGAAACAGGGGCAGAGCAAGCAGAGGCAAAGGCACCACCATCTCTACAGCATTCGTTTCAACAGCAAAGGCCTAGTCAGAGGCGGGTAGAGCAGAAGCGAGGAAGGCAGAAGCTTCACCAATTTTAGTCGACCCAGAAAAAAGTAGCAAAGGGAGTTTCCGCAGCATCTAGTGGATCAGCGTCAAAGGCGGATTGAATCAGATCCAATTGACCCAGTGGAAATGCGGATACAGCAGCATCTAAAGTATGCTACAAAGAAGCATGAAAGGGCTATGCGCAATCAAGACATTCAATAGCAAGCGCCATCAACAGACATGGAAAAAGAGCAAGCCAAGACTTGAACAAGAAAGCTGGACTTGGTGGGTAAAACCTCCCTTGGGTACGAAGGTAAGCCATGTCACATCACCATTCCTGGATTCGGGCAATGGGACAGGTTCACCCAATAAGGGAAAAAGGAAAAGGAAAGGAATGTAATAGAATAGGCGCGTTGGTTGGCCCTATAAGAGAAGAGATCGAACCTAAGAGCAGAGAAAGCAGCTGAAACCCGGAAATCCCCACTCGCTTCATTCTATGCTTGAAAGGATCAGGGACAGAGGGACAGACGGAAGTCGATACAAGCAGAATGACTAACCAAAGTACGTTCAGTTTCATCACCTGGGCCGGACCGAAAGCGGAAGCCTAGCACTAAGTTCAATCTCCAGCGACAACGGTCCCAAATGCCTGTCCTCCTCCAAGAGCATAGTCTTTTAGTGCTTTCTTCTTCATTTCGAGATGCCTGAATCAGGTACCTAGTCTGATAGCTAGTTGTTAAGTTGCGAAGTAAGTCGAGTAAATTTACCTTCTTAAAAGACCATGCCGGGCAGCCGAAAGTCGCGATTACAGTCAGGTGTCCTCCTTTCTCCATCCTTGTGCACGAGCTTGAAGCAATTCGAAGAGGAGTAGAAGAAGCTCTGAGATTCATGTTATCTTATTCAATCCTTTCACTCTAAGGAAAAGAAAAGTCCTACTAGATAGAATAGAAAAACCCTTCCCTTATCCTTAGAACTTATAAGTAGGGCAAGCTAAGGTGATTCCTTAACTTCGTCGAAGAAAGTGAGAGAATGGTTATGAACGTCCGCTGTGGAGACTACTAAGGAAAAGGTAGTAGGCCAAACTAGCCAAGGCTAAGGAGACAGTTCATACTATAGCCATAGTACCGTAATTCTTCTGAGTATAAGCATGAGTGTTCGCCTACTTTTGAGTCTGGCTATTAGAGCTGTGTAGTAAAGACTGAGCCACATATTTTAGTTGTTTGACATTGGTCGGGCGAGCTAGCATCTTTCTCTTCTATTCAATTCCGAACCTTACTTCGCTGGATTCTTAACTCATCCAGCTTTTAGATTTAGATCCCCCTCGACAAAGCCAAACTAAGAAAGCGTAGCAGCGATTGAGCGTACAGATCAATTCGTCACTAGAGTAACCTCCAACGGTAATTTATCCCAACCATAAACGGAAGCCCTTTAAAGTAAAGTTAAAGTCCACTACCGCATCAGGAGCAATAGCACGGCATGAGAGAGACTTCCCGCAGCCAAAGAAAGAAAACAAGACTTTTTTCATTCTCCGCTCGGACGAAGAACCGGCAAATCGAGTATGGAATTAGAGCTCGGGCGGGGCATCAACCACAGCACAGGTTGCGGACCTATCGAGATGCTTCCTTGCAGAACCCAACAAGGGCTGTAACTCAATAGAGTGAGTGGGAAACCTTGTAAACGCGAGCAGGAGAATAGAGATCGGTCTGTCTTGTCTTAGACCAGCCCTACTCCACCCATCTTGACTATCTTGAGCTTATTCATAAGCTTGGGGCTACTTTTAATTTTATGCTTACTACAAGGGCTTCCAGCACTAATTCCTACGCTTAATCGGGTCTCATAGCCCCTGTGACCTTCACTTCACAGCCTGATTAATGCGCTAAGCGCACTTCTATGGCCCTTCGTCGAGCTAGAGTTTCTTTCTCAGGATGTGCCTTTATCTTCACCGGTGGATTGGCAAACTTATTGTGAACTTTTGTATGCGATTTATATACATAATTAGTTAACCCTTCCAAATAGCCCAGAAAATGATAGCCATCAAAAGGCCTAAGCCCATATAGCCTCGGCCTGTCAAAATGATGTTCAGCGGTCTCTACCCAAGTAGCTGTGGCCCATGATCCAAAGGACCCGCAACCAGTCAATCATGCTATCCTTACCTTTCAACCAACCCCTTCGATTCCGCTTCTTGCTATAACAGAAAGACTTGTCGGAAATCTGGTTGGTCCAACCAAGAAAGGCACGGGAGTCTTTGGGCATCTCACAGTAATGCAACCATCAAATCTTAATAAGATGTTGACCCGTTTTTCTTTTCTTTGCTGATTCCTCTCAATGAAATTTGCCGTGTTGCACTAAGTTACTTACGGATGTATGCATGCAATCCGGGAACACTTTGGGGTGAACACCCATCCGAACAAGTAGGGTCAATAGTTCAGCATTTAGGCCGTAACATTTAGCAAAAAAATCTTTAACCCAACAAGTGCTCTCCGAACCAAGCTAGATAGTCTCCTATCACTAGGCTCACCAACCAACCCGGACTTTTATTCTTATTATTCCTACCGGATACCAAAACCATAAGGATTGTTTCCAGCCATGAGTTCCCATATGACACAAGCGCTCTTGGGTGGGCTGGGCCATTCCATCAAATCTTTGAGAAGAGGCCCGATCTCGTATTTGATGGTCGGCGTGGCGATAGGCTTCGCTTCTACGACTGCCTCCCCAGCCGTTGCAAACACTGAGCGAGAACGATAAGGGGCGCACAATGTCGTTGCGCGGGGATGCGATTCGCCAAGCTGGGGCAAACAAAGCCGTCTGGCCCCCCATCGGATTAGGAATGCGAAGGCCTCCCCTTTTTTATCATTTTGTTTGAGGCTAGAGAATTAAATGCAGAAATAGGGGAAGGGTTCCAAATCTTTTTTGGTTTAAGGGCAGCTCGCCCTGCCGAAGTACCAAAGGCTTTCTAGGCTTACACCTTCCTATTACACGACCTAAATGAAAAAATTCAGTAGCGCCTTAAGCCTTTTGAAGCGCCAGTAGTTGTAGCTGTGGGTAGAACTTTCGTTCTTATTGCTCTGGGTTTCGATCTATATGACCTCCGGGCGGTACAAAGTACACCTCTTCCGTAGAGGCAGGTAGTAACTTAACCCTTAAGAGTCTGTTCAAGGTAGCTTGCTTACTTAGTGCTTGCGCTAAGGTTCTGAAATAAAACAAGCTCGACCATAGGGAGAGGTAGTTTTATTGCTTAGTGTGAAACGCTAAGAGAGGAGCCCTCTTACCTATCAATGGAAAGATCCCCGTGCGTGGCGTGATAAGGAATCCTCTAAAAGATCTCATGAGACCCGCCCACTATTACTACGAAAAAAGGACTGCCCTTCGCTGCTAGGAGAGTCAGCAACTTCTATTAGCGCCGGACCTTGAGTCGAATTGATCGTGTCATGTGCAACGTCCATCAATGATGGTTCATTAATGTCCATTGATTTAGACTCCTTCCCCCTTCCCAACTACGAATAAGATCGAGAGGAGCCCGAAAGCCCCCAACCAAGAACGGAAACGGAAGCCTTTCGACTCACTCCCCATTCTCTCTTAAATAAAGCTCGCCCTCGAGCCCTGGGCAGGTCGGCCGGGTCTTTCCCTGTTGTTCTGTTCCCGCCACGAGAAAGACACACAGAAGAGGTACGCCCAGCGCGCGGAGGATCCGTTGAGAGTTTCTGTTGTCTCGGTAGGGAACTGTACGATCTTTCCCCTATTGTATTGAATCAATAAAAAAAGAGGTCAGTGCTACGGCCCCCTATTGTTTGATCCAATATTGACCGGGGACGAGCCCCGACTTCCATAGGTCCTTGGTTTGACCTCCTTGCTTTTAATAAAGTGGAGCGGGGAAATTTTCTCGTACTTGCTCAGTGTGCTCCCCTTGCGTCGAGTGCCCCGCCCGGTTCACTGGGCTGTTGGCCTACCAAGCACTTGCCCGCAGCTCCTGCCGCCCGAAAGGCGGGCGGAGCGCTCGTTCTCCTTACTGTTCTCTCCGCCCCCCCCATTGCTCTAGCCATAAGCTATGGCTCGCAACCGCGGGGGCCCGCCCTGCGAGGCCAGGGTGGGCTCAGCGGTCAGGTTAGCCCCCATTCGAATTACGTTAGGGGGTCTTTCGCTTTGCCAGATCTAGAGAGATACTACGAGTCCTCCGTCCCAGATTCCATCGCCGCGGCCATCTGGTTCACCGGTACTACCAAAAAGTCTCATGCTTACGTTACTGTTATTGATGGTTTTATTATCTTGGACCACGAAGACCCCGGTCGTGCTTCTGGTTTCCATTCCCATCATCATATTGATGATAAATCACCTCGTGCTCTGCCATTAAGAACTTGGAGTCCGTATCATGGTGAAGGTAAGGTAACGCTGTGATTCTTGCTCAAAAAACAGACCGAACGCGTTCGAGTTATTGGCTCGTCCAACCCGGCTGCATTCATGAATCGCCCGTTCAACTGTCCCTCGGAGACACGGTCGAGAAGTACCATGTATGGTTGCCCCCCGTCCTTTCTTTATCTCGGTCCCACCCAGCAAGATACGGCTCAGCCAAAAAACGGCCCCTGCGCGAGCCTTATTTTTTTAGTAAAGTAAAGCTTTGGCTCCCACTAAAGAAATGGATCAAAAAAAGGGGGGACTTCTGCAACGGGCTATGCCACCCAAACCAACTGAGGGAAGTCGCATCCGTCCCATCGCAAGCACCTACAATGTCATGATCACATTGGTTTACCCTTTTTTCTTTGGTAGTTCAACGGACGGTCGCCCCTCCAACAAGAAAGGGTATAAATATAGAAACTTCTCTGCCATTTGGATCGGAGAATTTATGGAGGAAATCGGCTTTTAAATTTCCAGAAACCAAACGATTATATAGCCAAAGGGAATACGCCGCGCCTAAAATCATCCCAAGCGCTGCTAATGTGGCTACTAAGCTATTTCTTTGGAAAGCTCCTACTAAGATGGGAAATTCCCCGATAAAGCTGCTAGTACCGGGTGAACTCATATTGGCCAAAGTGGAAGAGAAGGAAATGGTAGAGAGATTCGGCATGGTGCTCACTGAACCTCCGTAATATCTAACAAGTCGAGTCTTATGTCGGTCATATAGAACACCAACACATAGAAAAAGGGCTGAAGGAACCAGTCCATGACTTAACATCGGTAGAATGCTACCTCCAATTCCCTGTATGTTCGATAGAGCCAAAAATTCTCCCCCACTGATCGGAGTACGCCGATTACCCCCCGAACCGTACAAGATAGTTACCGCCTATCATACGGCTTTCTAACTTCACTTCTTTTTCTAGTCGTTCCGTTCTGTCGATCGATGGTAGTATAAGAGATCCGTAACTCCCTCAAATTATTTACATAATGGTTCCTGCTTCCTACCCATAGTTAGCATGTATCTCCCCGGGTCATACTTGAGTATCACATCGTAGACCCCCACCCCAACTCTATCTTCCTTATCAGTGAACCGGAAATAGTGCATAGGTACTCTTCAATGCTGCGGGGACGAGACGACGTGACATACTACGATCACGTACAGAAGTGCTGCCCTTCGGCTCGGCAATATGGAACCTCTCAACAGCTCCCGTTCCTTTATGAGGTCCTATCGGGATAGGTAGGCCCAATCCTTTCCCCCCCTCCCTCCATAAGACCCTATTTCTCTTTCCCCCTCAAGAAAGAGAAAGAAGAGAATCACTCCTTTCTTTCTTCTCTTCTTTCATGTGAACGGCCCCTTCTTGTATCGAAAGGTTTTGCGTGCTATACACCACGCCACGTTGAGAAAGACCAGCCTCCTATGTACCGTTTTTTTACCTCGAAAGGGGGTCCTCCTTATGATGCTACGGACGGCTGTCCGAAGTGCAAGGGGTAAACTCGGACTCGGATAGGATAGGATTGTGCGCGCCCGGCCCCTTGGGTGTCATATTTTGGCCGAGTTTACCGTACCTCCGGCCCTTATGTTACGCGACCGTAATATTTTGTTACGTTCCACCGCTGTTACGCCAGAAATAAAAGGTTCCACACGAGCTCCCGTTCTGCGGCGTGGCGGCAGGGCCGATAGGGGATTGGCTCCGGGTGTAGATAGGGTAAAATCTGCAGGGGTCATGCAAGTAAATAGGCCCCTTCCCTTCTCTTTTGGATAAATGGGGTGGTTTAGAAGGCGCTTTCCGATCTACGGTCCCTCGGAGCGAGGGGTTAGGCAGGTAGTATGGGCCCTCTGACTTCCAGCTATGTGCTGTGCGGCTCCCGCGAAGCGAATGAAGGGAAGCTCGAAGAGCTTACGGGTGAGCTTACGCTTACTCTCAGCCTCTTTGATTGGTAGGCGGGCGGCCTAAGCCCCCTACTTAAGATACATTCATAAGGGGAATTTTATGTTGCCGTGACGCTTTTGTTAGGCCGACTACTCTACTATAGGCTACTTTTAGCTTCTATAGCGGCCCTTCCTTTTTTGTGTAGTTGGAGTTTGTATTGGTACTGAATGAACATATCAAACAAAGGCGAGCAGTATAAGCTCTTCTCCGGCCTGGGAAAAGCAGCGAACTCTAGAAGCTAGGGCGTTGTTCGCCTTTGGACACGAACACTACTCCGTTCTCAGCGGAAACCCGCCCCAGAGATTGAACGGCAATAAGATAAGTCGACGTTCAATCTAAGGCAGCGCTGATAGCTTGTAGTGAACAGCCCCCTTATGAAACCAACCGAAAGCAGCCTTTGGTACTTAAGTAGTTAAGGGATATGGCAGGTTTGGAACCCTTGCTACTCTGATAGAAAGCCGTTTGCTTGTTGCCAAACCCTTCGCCTTTCTTTTGAATCAAAGTAGGTCGCGACTGTTGTATTTTAGTCGGTCGGGGGGCTTATACGACAACTCCGCTTCCTCGTCTTGCTTCTGGCAAAGCTTCTACTTTGCTTGCTTCTCTCGCGCTTGCTTGCGCAAAGGCTTAAAGTCCTTTTCGCTAGGTCCAAAAGCTTCCGTCAAAGCGAAAGATCTGATCCAACAGAAATCCCGCATGTTGAGCGCAGCTGATATGCTGCGGCTACAGCTAGGCGATCATATCATGCCATAATATAATTTTATATGTATAAAGAGATTCCCTAGATATACAGATAGAATAGATATTCATGGATAGACGGACATTCCATTGATTCTTAGTTTTGGGGCTGAAAAAGCTCGTCGATCCAAATGAATCATTCTTCTGATCTCTATTTGCCCCCCGCCCCGAAACTGACCCACAGCACAGCGCCCATTCGCTTCGCGCGCGGGAAGGCAACGAAGTTCAGTTCATGGGACCGTGGCGGAGTGGAGCAGCCGCGACACGAAGTTCCTTACCTTAGCTGGATCTCGCTGGTGCCACCTAAACGGTAGGTAGGCGACGGATGTGTGACGTTTGGAGTTGTCGTTCGTGCACCTGTCCCCAATGGAAGAATGAGTGATCCGTTCCCCTGCGGATCATGGCTTTACCACTCGGTCCCCGATGGCCAGCGGGGGATTTGGTATAGCAGCTCACGTTCGTTTGCGCTGCGCGTTCCCGCTGAACTGGACACGTGTTAGCTGTAGGAAGTATGGTTCCGAAAGTGACTTCGGTTTGCCAGTTCGGGCTCAACTCCTCGCTTTACGTTAGCGGACCTACAGGTCGGGCCGGGGCTCTGTGCTCTTTCTTTCTGTGTGGGACGATGCCGGGGAGAGAGGGGAATGCGTCGAGGCGGCGAACAACAACACAACTGCATTTTGGCTTTTCCCTCCATGAGATGAGCCCAGTGCATTGGACCGATGGATAAGAGAACTGACTGAGCTGGCCTAAAAAGCGCTTGGGCGTTCTACGTACGATGTAGTAGACTCCATCAGATACATATCGATTTTTTTCTGATGGATCAAGAATAGATGGTTGTCTCATCAATAGATAAAAATAGGAGATTTCCCCTTATTATTGATGGATTCCCTCTCTATCCATTCCTACTCTTTCGATCTATCAGAACAGATCAGGCTATCTATCAATCGATTTGAAAATTGCACGTTCATATCGCTTTTCGTTCATTTCCGCCACGCCAACATAGCCGCCATAATAAGAAGCAGGCGAAACAGCTAGAAGCGCTCGCTTCTAGCCCTTTTTTTCTTATTCACGAATGAATTGGGAAAGCCAACAGAAAGATTCGATTCAGACTTCGTAGAGCCGGTGCTGCTGTTGCCTGCGCGCAGGGCCGTCCCCCACTCCCGTCCCGGGGCGCTAAGGGGCTTTTGTTTTTGAAAGAGACGGCAGTGTTTTGTTTTGCTGACGCCTCGAATCAAGCTTTTGTTGCGACATGCTATGTTTTCTCCCCCATTGCTAGTAGGTTGATGGATCGCACGCCCGGCACACATGTTTTGGCCTTGTGTGTCCATAACTCAAAATAGGTGACCTAACGGCCGCCGCCCGACTAAACATACCAATAGTCACCAGATTCATATGGGCTACTGAGGAGTAAGCAATGATCTTCTTAAGATCGATCTGTCTTGAAGTGGTCAAGGAAGTATATATTATAGCAATCGCGCTTGAAGTATAAATGAAAGGAGTGGAACAAAGTGTCGCTTCGGGAAACATGGGTATTGAAAATCTTAAAAACC